AATTACTTGGTAAATTCTCATAGCTTTTTTATGAATGTAATGAGCCTATCCTCTCTTCTTTATTTTTATTCATAGTCCAAAAAAAGTAAAAAAAAAAACACGAATCTAATGCAAAACCAAAATATTTGGAGGACTCTTCTGACAAAATAAAAAATATGTAATTGTCAGCAAAGTTGTTTCTTTTTTTTTCTTCAGTTCAAATCCAAAAGATTTTTATTACTTATACATTTACATTTAAGGCATAGGTCGTCGATTCAGCATTATATAAAAGAGGGAAAATGCCTATTTTTAGAATAAGCGGTTCAAATTATTTTATCAAGATGAGTGTTCTATATCGATAAAATATTCATTTGAAAGCGATCTCTATATTAACATAGTGGTAGAAAGAGTACCATGCTGTGTCTAGACTTCAAACAATTTGCTTTAACCATCTTAACAGTCCCACATTTTTGGTTGCTAGAGAATCAAAGTGGATTTGCCAATTAATCACGAAATGTGATGGTTCTTACATATCATTTCTTAAATTTCTTCATGAAGTAATTCGCAGGATCATGCACCTTATCTTTCCTAATTATAACTCTTTCCTAATTATAACGGATAAAGGGTACAGCTGGTTGGATCCAGCCTATTCTTGAAATAAACAACTCACACACACTCCCTTTCCAAAAAAGATCAATACACCAATCACTACACTTAGATTTATTGGATTTGTTGCTAAAATATCGGTATTAAATCCGAAACTCCCGGCAGATGGCCAGTGGCCTAAAGAAACGAAAGAATCGGTTACATTTTTCATATAATCTCCTCTTATAGATAGACTAAAAAATCGACCAAAGTTCTTTTTCTATCACTTTGCCCCTCTTTTTTTTTTATTTATTCTTTTTTTTGAAATCTAGTCAAAAAATATTCGAGTTATAGTTTATTTATAGTTATAAACTATGAACTACCCCTTGATTGTTGGAACACCCTAAGAAAATATTTTCCCTTGTACTACGAACGGGAAGGATGAAAGCGAGTTGGTATACTAATTCCTCATCTGCAAATCAGCCCTTCCCTAACGTAGGTTATTTTCTCAACGAATAAGTAATTGTAGGAGTGAAATCTTGATCTAATTTTAAAAAGCAAACGACAAGTCCACGACAATAAAATAGGAAAAATATGTATTTTTCCTATTTCTAAGATTAAACAAAAGGATTCGCAAATAAAAGTGCTAATGCTACAACCAATCCATAAATTGTTAAAGCTTCCATAAAAGCTAGACTAAGCAATAGAGTACCTCGTATCTTTCCCTCTGCCTCGGGCTGTCTCGCGATACCCTCTACGGCTTGACCCGCAGCAGTACCTTGACCAACTCCAGGTCCGATAGAAGCAAGCCCTACGGCTAATCCAGCAGCAATAACGGAAGCAGCAGAAATCAGTGGATTCATGATAAGTTCCTCGTACCAACAAAAATAAATGGTTAATGATACAATCAAACAATGAATTATGACTTAATTATTCCATCGATAGGATTAATCTAGTCGAAGTAACTAAGAACTTCGAATTTAAGTATTAAGTACATAGTAATAATATTATTGAATTATCAGAACTACTTCGATATATCCCTTTTACTTTCTATCCACAGAGTCTTCGCGAATCCATAGAATTCTCGTTTTTCCATTTATTGGTTCCGAACTGTTATTTCACAATTCTTTCGTCTTTTCTTGATTTCATCTGTTTATTCAGGCAAGTCACAGTCTCAACGAGACGAAAGGACTTCTGTTGGAACCCCCCTAGAGTAGTAGGGGAAATGAAATATATCTTTAATTCATATATAACTAGCAATATCTAATATACATGTCTTTCTTCCATAACGTAAACCAGTAAATTCAATCAGATTCGGGAATCAATCTATTTTTTTAGGAATCCCGTTTTTGTTTTGTAAATTTTTTTCTTCCTTACGTTTTCGTTATCAGCATTCCAAACCGAATACAATCTAATATAAATGGGCAAATTAAATTTAAATTGATTAGGGCCAATGATTGCATAGAAATATCATTATTTGACTGATCTAAGTTCATGCAATTTATTATTTTATTTATAATATTTTCTTTTGGTCAATTGTTGAATAAAATCAATTGTAAGGTAGAATCGTTTCTCCAGTTTTTTATTTACTCACACGTCGTAAACATATATCTTATTGAAATTATGATTTGATGAATTAAGAAGATTGGCCGACCAATATAATATAAAGTCAATATTCCTTGAGGAAAAATACGATATTAAATGGACGAAAAGAGAATCTTAGAAAAAAAATATTTTTTTTCTTTTAGATCTCTTTCCTTTTGTTTACAACTCTCTAATATAGAAATGTTTGATTTTTTTATTCCTATTGCTTTCTATCGTATATAGAGTCCTGTATATTTCTATTCCTTATGTATATTTCTATTCCTTAAATAAATTATCTTAAGCCACACATACATTGCTTTGTGCTAAGCTAAAAAAAAGACTATTTCAATGA